TCAACTCTTTTTTTATTCCATTTGAATCTACCATATCTAACTGAAGAAGATTTCTCGTAGATCTATCCCATTTTTCGGGTTAATGAAAAGAAGTTAATAAAATGAGTTTCAAACTTAAATCTTAAGTTTGGATTAAAAATCCGGTTTATTTTAGTTTTATCTTTTCTCCCACCTTCAGAAAAATAAAACATAGACATTTTGCCTATCATTAGAATTTTCTGAAAGGTAACTATCTCAGTTTCATATCATATAGAAATTTATATAGAATTTTTGAAAAAGACTTTCGAAAGGAAAGACTTACTATCTTTGGGATCTGATCCTACACCGCTGCTCAATATCTTAGTGGATCGACTCTATTACATAAGTGGATTCCTAACATTTGTCTCACATCATGACATAAGTAAGCAGTTATTTTTGTATCGGCGCAAAACCTTACTAATTGATCTTTACGGTGCTTACTCTATCAATTAGATCCTTTACCCATAGAATAAAACAGCTAGGCATATCTATTTCTTCATATTTCAACTTCTATGAAGTTTCTTTCTTTTCTACAGCTGATAAAAATCGTTGTTTTAGACAATGCATATGTAGAAAGCCCTTTTTCTAGTATTTACTAGTGAATTTGATCTTTATTTACTTTTTATTTCTATAGTGGAGATAGTCGCACGTAATGACAGATCACGGCCATATTATTAAAAGCTTGTGGTAAGAATGGGTTTCGTTCGAGCGCTCGAAAATAATATTCCAAAGCTTTCGTGTGTTCTCCGTTACTTGTGTGGATAAGTCCTATGTTATAGAGTATATAACTTCGGTCATAGGGATCAATTTCTAGTCGCATAGCTTCATAATAATTCTGTAAAGCTTCCGCATAATTCCCTTCGGATTGAGCTGACATCCGTTACGGTCGTCATTCAATTCACAGAATCTCCGTTACAGAACCGTACATGAGATTTTCATCTCATACGGCTCCTCCCTTATGTGCATAATGATAAAATGATAAAGAAGATGAAAATCTTCTCATTATGAACTAAGTAGGGCTAGTGTTTTTACAAGAAATCTCTAGCCAACCTTCCTGCAAGAGATCTTTTCTTAACATCAAACGTATTGTTACTAGAGAGAAAAGATAACTCCAACAATTTCTTTGTTCTCAACGCTTCCCAATGTCCAGGAATTAGTCACTTCAACAGCCTTCGATGGTTATACGGGTATCCAAAATACAAACGAGATGGATGTTTGTTGTCCCAACCATTCTTTTAGTCCCAAGCTTGCTAAAGAAGGGGATAATTTATAATATAACAAAGTTTTCGTGTTGTTAATTTCTAGGTGTAGTGCTTCTTCCCCTCTGCTACCTATTGGTTAGGATTGACCCGTAATACCGAACCTATAGGTATAACCTTTCGCTCAATACTAGAATCGAGAATTGAAACATAGCATCTGAGGCTGCATTAATCGAGGATACACGACAGAAGGAATTGTTCTATTTCCAAACTTTACCTTCTACAAGCGTAGATTTTTTTATTTTTTTCCCGATCACGAATCATGTGTATTTCTCGTAAAACCGAGAGTAAAAAAAAAGTCAAATCGCACCATCTCTGTAATAAGAAAATGCCTCTTTTTCTCCTGAAGTTGTCGGAATTATTCGTAATAAGATATTGGCTACAATCGAAAAGGTTTTATCAATAAAATTTCCATTTATCCGCGATCTAGACATAGGTAGCAATCCATTCTATCATTGTTCTCATTACTTCTCGGGGGAAAATGATCCCACAAGGAAAAGAATTTTACAGTACGAAATAACATAAAAACAGATTCATTATCATTAAAAAATATGGCCCAATATTAAATATTCAAATTGTTCTTTTTTACATTACAGGAACAGGAATTGATTGATAAGAATTAAGAAATAAATATTGGGAACCGCATTGGATTCCATCTTACTGGAATAGTCTATCAACGAAAGAAACTATTCTTATTTGATTGAAGTTACAGCTTAGAAAAACCTAAGTTGATTGAATTATGATACAAAGAAGAAAAAGGATCGAATCGAGTAATCATTGTATGATGAAAATGGGCCCATTTTTTTTTTGTGTACTTAGCGGATATCACTAGACAATCAACTATAAAAAAATTGTTTATCAATTTGTATTTTTAATAGATAGATGGGATAAGGATTTTTGTTGATAACAGGCCTAAAAAGCAATTTTAGAATTCTTCTGGTATGGAATCGTAGTCTAAATAGAATCATGATCTAAAGATATCCATTAACCATAGTCTATAAAATATAGAACCCTAGCTCAGTCGATTCGTTAGAATTTCTAATTTATTGATTTAATGCGGTCGGTATAGTATAAATAGATTAAATAGATAATCAGAAAAAGAAGATAACATTGTTTTTGCAAACATGAATAGAATTTTTTTAACAGTTTTTATAAGAAAACATTTTTCTATTTTTATCGCTTTCTATTTAGAATTGATTGGTTGTACCTACCCAATAATCTAATTCTAATATGAATAATGAATTATTCACTCGATTTTCGGTTTTTAGGTCATAATCATTATGTAGGAGAGATGGCCGAGTGGTTGAAGGCGTAGCACTGGAACTGCTATGTAGGCTTTTGCTTACCGAGGGTTCGAATCCCTCTCTTTCCTTACCTTCACCTAATTTACCGATCTTACTAACCACAATAGATCAATAGATCTAGATCAAATAGCAATATATGACTATTCCAACAGTTAGACCTTTCTTTGATATGGATTCTCTATTCCTAATGGCTGTGGTACGGAAAATACTGTTAAAGAAACGAGTAGACAAGGAATGAAAATATCCCTCTCGGTCTATGACACCTAAATGGAAGAAAAATCCGGAGCAAACCCTTAATTTATCTTAACCTTAGGTTAATTTACTTCGCCGAAAGGGAGGAAAATAGGTTATATTAGTCTTTATTTTCTTTTTGTTAGGTTTAAGTCTGACGAGAATAATATTCTACAACCAGCAATTCATTTATTTTCAAACCGACCCATTTACTATCTATTATTTGATTGACTAATCCTTTATATTGGAATGGTTGAAGAGTCAAATGGTTTGGCAATTCCTCCTGAGGGGATGAATCGAGAGAATTTTGAATTAGAGCTCTAGATTTTTGTTCATCTCTCGCCGCAATAGTATCTCGGGGTTTGCAGCGATAACTTGGTATATCTACTATACGACCGTTGACTAAAATATGTCTATGGTTAACTAATTGGCGAGCTCCCGGAATAGTCGGGGCCATACCCAACCGAAAAAGGATGTTATCCAGACGCATTTCAAGTAATTGTAGTAAAACCTGACCTGTTGACCCCTTTGCCTTTCCGGCGAGACGAACGTATTTAAGTAATTGTCGTTCTGTAAGACCATAATGAAAACGCAATTTTTGTTTTTCTTCTAGGCGAATACGATATTGGGATTTTTTCCCAGAACGCGATTGGTTTCTAAGATCACTTCCAGCTCGGGGCCTTTTATTAGTTAGCCCTGGTAAAGCCCCCAGGCGACGTATTTTTTTGAAACGAGGACCTCGGTAACGCGACATAAAGACTCCTTATTTATAATTAATTATTAATTAATTCTTATTGATGAAATTTCATTCTACAGAATAAATCTAAACTAAAAATGAACTAAATTCTAAATAAAGCAAAATTTACTGAAGTATTATTCTATTATTAATATTAATTAAAGAATAATGAGATGAGTTGAATAAATATCCAGTTTCTGGTTTTCTATATATAGAAAAGGAAAAGGATTCTGTTCGTGAGATAGTTGGAAATTCCTATCCTATCCTATAATCAATGGCTTTTGTGAAAAGAAGAATACATTTTTTTTTTTTTCACTTTGATTTCAAAGATGCATTATCAATCATGTAAAAAAGAAAATAAATAGAGAAAAGCCGACTATCGGAATCGAACCGATGACCATCGCATTACAAATGCGATGCTCTAACCTCTGAGCTAAGCAGGCTCACATAACATAAATTCGACATGCAGAGGAATTCAATAAACTCTTAGAATCTTTGCTATTAACTATTTTCATTCTTGGCTATTCATATTCGCTATTTATAACATAATTCATATTAAATATGAAATTAATTATTATTATTTTAATAATAATAATTAAAATAATAATAACTGTTAAATATTATAGAACATAAGATTAATCTAGCGATATATAATTTTCATTTTTTTATTATTTTAATTTTTTTATTTTATAAAATAATATAAATAAATTATCGACCGTTCAAGTATTTTCAATTTCATGGGTAAATGAGTGGAAGAGAGACAGATTTATAGGGTATGTATCCACCTATATTGAATTGCGGATACAGAAATGATAAAATCGTTTTTGATTGGACCGAATACGAGCCTCCTATAGAAGATCAAAGAAGATACACAAGAAATCACAAAGAGGAGAAAACACTTTTTCGAGACAGGCATCTATCTAATGAATTGAACGGTTCCGGTATAAATGAAAGAAAAAAGGGACGGGATCACAATGAGATTTTCGTCTCAAAAGGGGGATATGGCGAAATCGGTAGACGCTACGGACTTAATTGGATTGAGCCTTGGTATGGAAACTTACTAAGTGATAACTTTCAAATTCAGAGAAACCCTGGAATTAATAAAAATGGGCAATCCTGAGCCAAATCACGTTTTCCGAAAACAAGCAAAGGTTCAGAAAGCGAAAATAAAAAAGGATAGGTGCAGAGACTCGATGGAAGCTATTCTAACGAATGGAGTTAATTGTATACATTGGTATAGGAATCCTTCTATCGAAACTTCAGAAAAGTGAAGGATAAGCCTGTATACATAATACAGAAGAATTGGTGTGAATCGATTCCATATTGAAGAAAGAATCCAATATTAATTGATCAAACCATTCACTCCATAATCTGATAGATCTTTTGAAGAACTGATTAATCGGACGAGAATAAAGATAGAGTCCCGTTCTACATGTCAATACTGGCAACAAT